TTTCTTTTTGGTAACCCCGCCAAGAATGTAATAGGGTGTCTCCCGATTGTTTCACAGAAACAGAGACAGTAAGGCTTAGATGTGAGATAGAGGTATGTGATAGATAGTTATCGATCTTGATGGTATATTTTTCGGCCTTTTGCTTATGAAAGGCAACAAACAATAGGTCTTACTATTCCTACATATTCCATTAGTAAGATTCCCTTGAAACTTCCAAGGGGGTAACTGTGTATCTTGCTTGTGATTAATGCTTCCCAATTCTACCAGAAATCATATAGGAACTTGTTACGAGTGTATTCATTGGATTGGTTCATCAATAGCATTAGGTCAGAATCCCATTTTGACTCTGCACCATTGATTCCACTATTATTAATGATAAATAATGGAATAATTCCTTCATATTCATAGAGATAGGGGACATAATTCACATGGATATAGTAAGTCTCGCTTGGGCTGCTTTAATGGTAGTCTTTACATTTTCCCTTTCACTCGTAGTATGGGGAAGAAGTGGACTCTAGGGGTACTACTAATTGATAATTGAGTTGAGTAATCGAATTGTATCAATTGTTTAATAGATCATTCTGCGAAGCTAAAAAAAAAATATACCCATTTCAAAAATTCTACCAGAATCCAGTAATATATGAATAAGAACCCTTCGATCAAACAAAGATTTCAATGATTTAATTCCCATGTTCGTATTTCCAAACTGAACACACATGATAGGAAATGGAAATTTTTTCCAACCGAATTCTTCCTAAATATTCTATTTCGATGAACCGGCCCTTACCAGAATTATGGATATTACAATGAGGAGCAACCAACCCCTATTTTTTTTCCTTTTATATAATTTATATAATATATGCCTATACTATTCTTCCTACATTGATTGTTTCGATAGATCTCGGGATCCATATTGAAAATAATCAGAAACTTAGGAATTAGAAGAGTTGACGTTCGATTATTTCAGATTGATCGGAATCAATACAAATGGATGTAGCGAAGAAATAGAATTGGAGTGCTATTTACATGTAGACATACGTAGATACATATTATAGATTGATCCATATCAAGCACATATCTTTATACAACTTTATACAATACAATAATAGATAGTGTGGTAGAAAGGTTCATATAGTTCTTTCTACCATACTATCTCATATACTGCTGACTCCAATCCACTCATTTCATTTAAGACTTGGGATTTGAATTCCTTTCATTTCTTCAATCATTGATAAGAACTACAAGTTTCATTCAAATTAATCATTTTGACTGACTGTTTTTACGTAGATGATAAGTAAAAAAGCAGTAGGAACTAGAATGAACAGCGCAGTAGCAATAAATGCGAGAATATTGACTTCCATAATCTCATCGTTTTTTTTTTTGCTTTGCAATAACTCGGGATCTAATCCCATAGAGATAATAAGTCTTTCTCCTGAAAATTCCATGGGATGGATTGCATCCTGATGATACTGAATCGGATCAATATCATGAATAACAATATCTGATCTATCAAATCGGATTCATCGTCGAGAATTGAATAGTATAACATAGGAAGATCCTTTATCCATACCGAATCCAAAATGGGATTCCTGATTCAATCAAGAATCCCATTGAATTTCTCATTTCCACTCTTTCTTTTCTATAACCTACCGTCTTCCTTATACAATCATCTGATGAGGTATTATCTAACCGGTGTTCCATTGGTCACAGACCCAAACAGTAGGAGTGAAATGGAAAAAAGGATGAGTTAAGTTCTAAGCGAAGTTTTTGTGATGATCTAATCTTCTTGTGAGACAGAGAAGTGTGATAAAAATGGGTCCCGGTATAAAAAAAAGATCGAATATTCCGATAAATTCACTATTTTATTTATTGATTTTGTTCTTTCTTCGATGGGGTAAAATAGGAAGAAAAAAATCTATTCATTCCTTCCCTCCCTAGAACAAGACAAGAGAGGCGGATCTTTGTTTGATCTTTTATTATATTAGTATCTTCTTTCCTTGGATTGAGGACTGAAACACATACATCAAAAAGAAAGTATGCAATTCAAATGAGATAGAGAAATTGTTTTCAATTCGTAATTGAGGTTACACAAAATCGGAGTTAGAAAAGGGGGTAGGTTTCATCTGAAAAGTACTCTGTCGCTGTCGGGGTAACTATATTCTATATTAAGTTAATTGTGTATCGTACAATAAACGAATACAATTTGTGCATGTGTTCCCAGAAAACATATGGGTACTCTATTTCATTCCATTGATCAGGAGCAATCGAAAAAGCCAGACCAGTACAGTCTCTCTTGGAATCCTAAATATGGTGATACCACCGATCAATTCAATCTACATATGTCTCTCTCCCATCAATCGGTACTAGTTGAAGTAATTGAAATTACCGTATTTGTTCGATGAGAAATGCGAAACGAAAAACGAAAGAAATAAGGTCCACCGCTGAGAATTCAATTCTGCCCCTTGCCCCCCCTTCACAGAAAATGGAGAGATGAATTGATGGATTCATCGGATTCTAGGTCGGGACTGACGGGACTCGAACCCGCAGCTTCCGCCTTGACAGGGCGGTGCTCTGACCGATTGAACTACAATCCCAGGGAAATGAGTTATACAGCATACATATTCTCATACATATTCTTATAATTTCTTTATATTTATAATTGCCGTGTTTTACCAGAAACACGAGTGATTGATATTCACATGGATATGAACTATAGTGAGAGTGACACGGATTACTAGTAATCCTGTGGTTATTGCCACACCGATTGATAAGATAATGAATCTTTCAATGAAAAAAAAAAAGGACTCTTTTTTTCTTTACTCCTTCTTCTATTTAAAGATTATTAATCTAGATCGTTAGAAAGATCAGAACGCGTGGGAACAAATGAACAAAGAAATAGGGATATAGCAGAAAAAATGGACTATTTATTCCTCTATATCAGGCATTTCTGGAGGACAAATTGGTTATATCATCCCCATGGATCGGCGAATTATTGGGCCGAGCTGGATTTGAACCAGCGTAGACATATCGCCAACGAATTTACAGTCCGTCCCCATTAACCGCTCGGGCATCGACCCAGGAAGAATCAATTCTAGGCTTATTGATAATCCATGATCAACTTCCTTTCGTAATACCCTACCCCCAGGGGAAGTCGAATCCCCGCTGCCTCCTTGAAAGAGAGATGTCCTGAACCGCTAGACGATAGGGGCATACCTGCCCGATCGCCATCATATTATGCTCATAGTATGAGCAGTTTTTTGGAATTGTCAATATAATATAATGTAATGGCATGACTAGATCCGAAGAATCTTTCTTGCTTCCACAATTACATAGAATTTTTGGATTGTTCATTCATGAACCATCATATATATATGACGAAGTATAGGATCCCCTCAGCGGGGATTTGTCCGACAAAAAAAAAGTCAAACCCCCTTTCTTCAATTTTCACTCATTGATTCGCTCATCGTTAAGACGAGATATGCCTCACTAACACTAAGCCAGGAAATTCAGAAATGATAGAATTTTTTTTTGATTGATTCAAAAAGGTGATGTAGAACTCGTAAATCTGGGAAGGGATTGACAAGTAATCGAAAAGATTCTTTTTTTTTTATAAGAATTCAGTTCAGGGTACGAGTCGAATCCTTCATCACATGATTCGATGAAATATTTTGGATCTATGTCGGATTGGTACATGTATCAATCAAGTGAATCTCGCCTCGATGGGTCAATAAAAGCAAAGCAATTAGGAGCGAAACAATTCATTGCATTGATATTTCTCAAATATAAATAATCATTTGATTTGACCCTAGAACTTCCTAGGTAAATCAAATGGCTTGTTCTTGAATGAGCCCCCTATGCATACATGTATATATGTACATATAGTCTATACATAGATACATGCAGTAGACTCATAGTGGTTAGTGGCCTCTTCATGAATTGAAGAAAATGGCCCTTTTAACTCAGTGGTAGAGTAACGCCATGGTAAGGCGTAAGTCATCGGTTCAAATCCGATAAAGGGCTTTTTCCACGAAGCTCCCGCCTTAGTCTTCATTTTTCATCGGAGAATAGAGATATTATTGATATTTGTAATAAAAAAAAGGTAAACGGACCGCATAATGAGTTATCATTCTAATGAGTTATAGGTATAAAGTTGAACATTTGTTCATTATGATAATAAGGAATCCCACTTATTAGGAGGACTACTATGTCACTACAGGCTATACTCCTCCTCATGTTTCATTATTTATATTTTTGGTCCCGGGACATGGATATTCGAGATAATACCCAATCTCAATTATGAATCGACAAACCCAAGTTTTACTACTTCTCCATTGTTCCAATTAAATCCATCGGAAAAATTAGAAATCAAGAAAAGAAAAAGTAAGTGGACCTGACCCATTGAATCATGACTATATCAGCTATTCTGATATTCAAATTGGATAGAGATAAAATTGTAGAAGCGGACCCTTTTTTTTATTTCCTTGGACCACGCAAGAATTTGTCGATATTTCCGATTGAATCTTCTTGTTCCTGGATGCTCCATAGGAATAAATCGCTATTCCCTTCCTCCACAGAGAAACCATTTCTTCCGAGTCACAAGAGCAATATATTTTTCAATATATTTCTTTGATTCCAGAAAAAGATCAGTTTATATCTATATAGGATTTCGATATAGATATCAGATCATGGCTTCATGTACCAAATATTTCCATATTGATGCAGGAGAGCGAATGCGAGAAAGGGACTTTCATTTAAGTCTCCTATTATTTAATATTTAATTTAGGGACATGGACAAAAAAATAGGGAATTTTCCTTTTTTTTTCTGCCGGATAAAGGTAAAGTAAAGAGGGAAATATTCGAAGTTTATTTTTTTTTGGTTCGACCCGTGAAAAGATATACTCTGGAATTTTCGATTCATTCGAAAGAAATATAATAAAGAAGACAATAACAAACAAAAAATAATCCAAAAAAAAGGAAAGAGTAATAAATTATATATATAT